GCTACAGGGCTATCGCCTTCTTTGGCAAGATTTTCCAATCTTTTTCACAATTCCTTTAATGGTTTTTCCATCATTCAATTCTCAACAAATTGAATGAAGAGAGAAGCCTAATCCGCTTTCGCTCGCCGCTACTAACGGAGTCTCGGTTGATTTCCTTTCCTTTAGCTACTTAGATGTTTCAGTTCGCTAAGTTGTGAAAGTCCAAGGCGTAGCGCAGCACACTAATGCGCCGCTTCCGCTTGGATACGGTTTCCCGATTGGAGACCCATGGATCACAGACGATATCTCCCCATGGCGTTTCGCCTTTGAAAGCGTCCATCCTTCTCAATGCCTAGGCATCCATCCAATGCATTATTTTTGATACAGTAAGAATTGAACCTACTTCACAGCCAACTAGGCATATCACTTGGATACTCCAGGAATTTAACCTGCTTGACTACTCCATAAAAATTATGAAAACCCACCATTTGACTAGATTGAGCTTTCATCGATCCCTAGTGGCTCCGCGCTATCTCCCGAAATAAGTGGGGGGCGCGAAGATATATGCTTCGCCCCCGCCAATATAGAGAAAGAAAGAGAAAAAGCCATACAACATCTTTGCTCAGTATGGGGAAACCCCAATATTGAATAATATAAGACAAAATAGAAAGTAATATAAAACAAACATAACCAAAGGAATTGTGTCAAATACGTAAATTGATTTAGTTGAGGCCGAAGATGTAGGACGTTAGTTTTACATAAGATTTTTTTATTTTTTTTTGCAATAAAAATGAAAAGAATTGGAATATAAGCGACTTCTATAGATTTTTTTGAAATACGGGCTAAAGCCCCAGGCGGGAAAGGAAATCAGAAAAGTTATATCTAGAACCGGACCTCGTGTTTTGTGGGTTGTTCATTTTTTGCATTTTTTTTTTCTCACCCCTTTTATCCCCTTTTTTGGCGGGAGTCGGATTCGAACCCACAACATTCAGATTATGAGCCTGACGAGTTACCAATTACTCTATCCCGCGAACAGCCAACAAAAAAAGAAATATATTTTTGTTTATCGCCTTTTCTTTATCTATGATGATTCATCATTATTTCTTTATGATAATTCGTGTTTTTTTGCGAAAGTCAGGCTACGCAATACTTTAGGGCTTGGTCCCCGGGATTGTTCATCACTGCGTCCCTCATGCGAATTCATACAACAAGTTCGTAAAGCCCTGTAAACCCAAAGAAGTATCCGGACCACCCTTATTTATCACTCAGCCATTTCTAGAAGAAGGACCAACAAAGTCAGTTTTAAACCACTGGCATGGTTATCTTATCCCCGGCTGGACTATAGTTTCGAGGATATGGTCGTATTTTTTTCGTAAGCTATCTGCGTTTGTCTAACAGCATTTTTTTATTTTAGTAATTTAATTTTGGTCGTATATATATATTTTTTTTTATCAAGTGCGTTGTCCGGGCGTGGACCATGTCTCCCGAAATTGATGAATCAGTACATATGGTCTAAGACGATTTCACATATCGAGGTCGAAATGGGATCGGGTGTTTTCACATCTTACCATAGTGCCCGGCTCTCAAAATTTTTATTTTTTCAAATAAATAATCTAATTTATTTTATTATTATATTATAAAATAATAATAAATTCTTTTTTTGCCGATTTTAATTAATTATATTAAAATGTGTACTAATTTGTACAAAGATAAAAGGCCAAAGGGCCTGAGCGTCTAGTGGAGGATCTCATAGGACCACCAGACCACCCATAAGGCACTGTAAGCTTGCACTTTAATTTGCTACTGAAAGGCAAGCTACACTGGCTACTTGCACTTAAAAAGAACAAGTTTAAGGCATGCCAGGCCGAACGCAGAAAGCAGACAAAAAAGAGAGAAAAAAGGCCTTGTCAGTTTTTTTCTTTTTTTTTTAGTTTTTGTCAGTTTTTTTCCCTTTTTTTGTCTGACAGTCCCCCCTGGCCCCCGAGGGCCTTCGCCCCGAATCTTCAAGCTAGTCAAACTATCGGCGCGCTGTGCACGACGTCTTTGTAAGGTTGGATTCTCAAATGGCCCGATTGCCTTAGGTTACTTGCCAAAGGGCACTCCGTGCCTTGTAATTGGTGGACTATTAAGATTTAAAAATGAAGTAGAGAGGTAGAAAGTTCACGGTTCTCGAAAACCCGAAATCAAAGTGCCAAGCTTCGCAAGGTTCTGGCATCTAAAAGTTTCCAGTGTTTCTTCATGGTGAGTTAAGAATCGAAGGCGAAAAAAAAATATATATATATTTTTTTTATTTAAAAGCAATGAATCCTCTAAAATGATTTATAACTCATTTATAACCGGACAGCTTTTCGAAGCTTATTTTCTACACTTTGTTAACAAAAGTACGTAGATATGGGGTATAGCGGTCGTTTATATACTTTGTTCACAAAGTATATAATGAAAACTCAAGGTGCATTGTATATGATATTGATCGCTTTGTCAATACAACATACAGTATATTGGATTGTGTAATTACGCTAAGAAACATCGTAGATCTATCTTTAGCCCAATTTATATGGAAATATATGGTTAGTTCCCAGCAAAAAAATCTTTTTTTTGCCTATCGGAAGAGGGATTTGAACCCCCGTGTGCGAATTATGATCCCGCTGTTCTACCCTACTAAACTATTCCGACATGCTTATTATGATCCCGCTGTTATCTACCGCTTCCTAGTTGTTGGGTGAGAATTCGCTTCACGCCCTGCGCTTTTCTTTGTCTAGTCTATGGTCGCATAGCCCGAAGAGAAAGCGGCCATCACGAAGGCTGCAATACAGGTCTTTCATAGGCTTGATTGCCTGTCCCGGCCTCCGGCAAGTGGAGCCGGCGGGCCTCTCCTGCTGGTCGGGCACTCCGGGCCTCTCCCCTATCGGGTCGAGTGTCCTCTCCCGTTGGTCGAGAGCTAAAGTCAAAAAATATATATATTTTTTTTGGATCGAAGACGCGGGGTTTTACCAGAAAACGCGGAACGGGGACACTCGTCGACCATAGGGAGAGGGAGCCAAAGCCCACTTTTTGGGGAAGGGTCCGAAGGTGCGTAAGCATTGTCAGACAAGAGACGGCTTTACGAAAGAAGGGCTTAAAAATATAAAAAACAAAAATCAGCCCAATAAAACCACCTATAGGTAAATAGCGCAATACATTCTCGTGAATTTCTTCTATCCTTATATGTAACATCATAACGACAAACAAAATGAAAACGGCTCCTACATAAACAACTAAAAAAAACATAGCAAAGAAGTCAAGACCTAACAAAACAAGTAAACCGGAAGTATTGCAAAAAACTAGGATTAAAAAGACAACAGAATGAACAGTATTTTTGGCACGTATACCGAGAGCACCCGAAACTAAAGCGAGAACAATCAAAACAGAAAAAAAAAGTATCATGATGAAATTTTCAATTTATTTTATTATTTTTTTTTAGCTGTGTCATTGTATTCGAGATTGTAAATTGAAAGCTTTCGTAAAGCCAATTTTTTTTATTATTTTTTTGCCGCTTGCCCTTTTTTATGGAATTAGAAAAAAGGAGTCAATCCAGCCACAGGTTCCCCTGCGGCTACCTTGTTACGACTTAACCTCAGTCAATGGCCCAACCTTGGTCTCCTACATAAGATCACCAATGACTCTAGTAAACCACACTCAACAACGGCGTGGAACACCCCGAGTAATGGGGGATCCTTGGTCGGCTGCTTCGGGCGAAACCAATTCCCATGGTTTGACGGGCAGTTTGTACAGGGCCCGAGTACTTATTCACCGCGGCATGCTGATCCGCGATTACTAGCGATTCCAACTTCATGTTCTCGAGTTGCAGAGAACAATCCGAACTTAGGCAATCTTTCTGGATTCGCTCCGCCTTACAGCATTGCTTCCAATTGTAATTGCCATTGTAGCACGTGTGTAGCCCAGCCCATAAGGGCCATGCGGACTTGACGTCATCCCCACCTTCCTCCAGTATATCACTGGCAGTTTTTTGTGAGTGCAGCACATGGCTTGGAGTGTCAATCATTTTGACTAAGACGGAGGAACTCAGTGTGAAGTGTACAATGCTCTGAGAGCTTCGTTCGTCGGAGAATACCGTATGAAACCTCTGTATGGTCATATTCTTTTCAGAATGAGCCACACGGCGTTTGCAAAAACTTAGCTCGTCGGTATCCTCCATTTTCACGGCGTAGTCTTCGTCAGTCTCCAGTGGTCAAGGATTGAACCAAAGCATGTCTTAGCAACACAAAACGAGGGTTGCGCTCGTTATAGGACTTAACCCAACGTCTCAAGACACGAGCTGACGACAGCCATGCAACACCTGTATGAATTTTCGTACCATCCCGTTAAGGACAAGCACACTTATTCATATGTCAAGGGCTGGTAAGGTTTTGCGCGTTGAATCGAATTAAACCACATGCTCCACCGCTTGTGCAGGCCCCCGTCAATTCCTTTGGTAGGGTCGGTACCCATCTCCCATGTGGAAGACATATACCTCCCTCCGAACCATACGTGCCAGTTTCCCGGCATATGGCTCTCCCTGTCACTAACTAATCAAGATGTCTTTTGTTCCTTGCGAGTAATCGTTCCAGCCTCATTCCGTTGTATTCCCCCCTATGAATCTTCCTATGACAGTTACGGCAGACCGGGAGTTCTTTACGATTCAATTGGGCCATCAACCTAGTGAAACCGCGTTGTCGCGGCTTAGTCTTTTTATGCGGTGCATCTCCATCTGTTCGTAGGAGCCGCATACTTTACACGGGTCGTCCAACACTGAATGCGAGCGCAGCTTGTCTCAAATATAACTATAGGGTCCGAAGGCGGACTCAAGGCGAAGTTCATGCGCTTATTAGGTAGGGATCGCGGGAAATTGAGCTTATGCTTGATCTCATTCGTGTGGTCCCGGAATATTAGGTCCACGCCGAAGCGTTTTATTACTTTGGCCGTGTTAAGCCCCAGTTTACGGGCGACCGTGTTGATAGCCGAGTATCTTAGTATGTATATTATTCGGAGAAGGTGGTGGATATCGTCTGCGAATGAGTAGTAGTTGTAGTATCCCCGGAACACAGCCATATATTTGTTTATTATTTCTCCCACGTTTAGAAAGATCCATTTGGGCACCGCTTTGGGCGTTCCCTTTTCGTCGCACGCCCCCATTTGTGAGAGCTTCCCGATAAGTATATCGATGGGTATGCGCAGGCGTATTCTCCCGAAGGAGGCTCGCCCGTGACCCCCCCCCACCCTCTGGCTTTGCGCGTATTTACGAGTTGTGATGCTTATTAAGGTTCCTAGGAATAAAGCTTCGCTTCTTGATAGATTGGTAATACGTGTTTTTGCGGCCTGAAGCGAAAGTTTTTCTTGGAGGAAGGTAGAGACCTCTTCTTTTATTTGTACGGCCAGGGCTTTTGGACCCGTGACCCCGATCACCCAATCGTCCGCGTATCTAACATAACGCACCCTAGAACCTGTTTGAATCGCGTAAGTCATTTTCAACATATCGCGTCTCGCTCGGATGATTTCGGCTGAAGAAGCCTTGGATGAGTTCACAAGCTTGTAGTATTTATTCCGCGCCTTCAAGTAGATCGGGTTGGTTTTGGAAAGCGCACCGGTCGTTGTATATTTTACTTTGATTTCCTCCATGAATAGATCGAACTGGTGTAGGTAGATGTTGGAAAGCAGAGGCGATAGTATCCCAGGGATTCCTATTAGCAAGTGTGGCTCTGCTTTGCCTTGGTTTACATAGCCAGCGCGTACCAATTTCCAATAAAGCGCGATAAGCCGTTGGTCCTTTACCCACTCTGCTATGAATCCCGCGAGTAGGTGATGATTGATGTTGTCGAAGTATCCTTTGATGTCTCCTTCGATCATCCAGGAGGTGCCTGTCCATCGACGGATTTGTCGTAGAGCCGTGTGCGGTGATCGATGAGGTCTAAATCCGTGAGACGAATCCAGGAACCGCGGTTCAAATAGAGGTTCAAGGATCCTCCTCATGACCTCTTGTACTATCTTGTCTCTAGGTGATGGTATGCCCAGGGAACGAAGCTTGCCGTCTGCTTTAGGAATGAATTCTCTTCGTGACGGACGGAATTGAAATGATTCGTCTTTTAGTTGACGGACGACCTTCTCACCATAGGCTTGGGAGAAACCGTCGATACTTTCTTTATCCGCACCAGGTTTCATATTGCCTGATTTCGATTTCTTTAGCTCGTAAGCTAGCCTAAATATCTCGGGGTCTAGTAGTTGCTCGTAATTGCATTTTGTCATGATAACTCTTCTTTTTTTATTTTTGGAACTTATAAACTCCTCCTATCTCCGGAGGCTTGATTTCTATCATAAGAGACACGATGCTCCGGGAGGGAACAGAATGTTTTTGATGGAGTAGTGATACTTGCCTGCTTAGCGCGTTAAGCTACTATCAGGCATCCGTCCCCGGCGGCGAATACCGCGGACCCCAAGTTCCGATATTTAGGTCAGTGTCGTTTTTAGGTTCGAGTCATTGCACACCTTTGGTGTTTCTGATGAGCGGTTGCTTTATGGGATCCCCCGAAACTCTGAGGAGACCCCCCTACTCTTAAGCAGTTTGACTGCTTCGGGAAGGCAGACCCGCAGTAGACTCAGAGATAGAACCTATGAACGACTGGTTGCTCCGAAGACGGCCTCGATATATGTGCTTGTATCTGTGTCTCCGTTTAGCAGCATGCTATACTCCCCTAGGCTTTCGCCGGATTGCTTTTGGTTATAGCGTCGGATGAGCTGCTAGCATTACGTGCGTGATTTGCAACTCGCACGGCGCCTGTTGCCTGATCATTTTTATCTGGGGGCGCGGGCCTAATATATCGTGAAATGGCGCACAGTTTCAGCCTTGCGACCGTACTCCCCAGGCGGAGTGTTTAACGCGTTAGCTCAGCCCCTGATCATCACATATTTTTCACGATTGTTGGAACTTGAAGAAAACAATCGAGTCACACTACCTTTGCAATAATTTAAGCATTAAGCCGAGCTTAAGTAAGCCCAAAAGAGTGCGATATCAGTAGACCAAGAACGAACACTCATCGTTTACAGCATGGACTACCAGGGTATCTAATCCTGTTTGCTCCCCATGCTTTCGCACTTTAGCGTCAGTTAAAGAACCAGAAAGCTGCCTTCGCTTTTGGCGTTCCTTCGTATATTTTTGCATTTTATCGCTACACACGAAATTCCGCTTTCCTCTATGCCTTACTCTAGTAAATTGGTTTTGAAAGCATTCCGCCAGTTGAGCTGGCGACTTTCACTTTCAACTGGATTCACCGCCTACGTGCCCTTTACGCCTAGTCATTCCGAATAACACTTGCCCCCCCCGTCTTACCGCGGCTGCTGGCACGGAGTTAGCCGGGGCTTCTTCTTCGAGTCTTGTCATAATCGCATACTCGACGAAAGAGCTTTACAAGCTGCATTGCCCTTCTTCACTCACGCCATATTGCTGGATCAGGCTTTCGCCCATTGTCCAAGATTCCCCACTGCAGCCTCCCGTGGGAGTCTGGGCCGTGTCTCAGTCCCAGTGCGGCGGATCGTCCTAACAGACCCGCTAAGCGTCGTTGGCTTGGTCAGCCTTTACCTAACCAACTACCTGATGCTTTGTAGGCTCATCAAACAGCGCCTTTTAGCTTTCGTTTATTCGGGATTTGGCCCAAACTGTTTGGCAGATTCCCACATATTACTCGCCCGTTCGCCACTTTGTTTTCAACGGTTCTCACGCTTGATCGGAGGCCGCAGGCTCAACTGATTAAAAGTTTAGCAGCTCAGAGAAGAAAAAAGGGTTTCTTCTACGAATGCAACCTTCAACACGTAAGGACGAAAACAACGTTCGACTTGCATGTGTTAAGCATATCGCTAGCGTTCATTCTGAGCCAGGATCAAACTCTTTTTTTTGAGTATGATTCTTTAATTTACGCATAAATAGGATTTGAACCTATACAAACTTACAATATAAATCATCTTGCGTATCACTAACCAATTAAGCATCCTACTAAGAAATAAGGCCCCCAGGCCCCAAAAAATCGCACAAATATTTTCATACATTTTATATGATGCTTCATCTTCGGGTTTCAGCCCTAAAACAAAAAAATTTGATTGTTTTTTCGTTTTTATGGTAACAAAAACAAAATAAAGATGTATATAGAAAAGGGATACAATCCAACCACAGGTTCCCTAGCCTGTGGTTACCAGATTATTAGTTTGCAAAGTAAGAAATCCAACATTCCCTACGGGCCTCTGGTTAGCAAGTGTTTTAACCAAAGAAAGCCCTACGGGCCTTTGTTTAACCTACCGTGACCGGTACAAGAAAAGCGAGCACTCATGGACCCTGACGGGCCAGAGGTCAGTAACGACTACAAACAAATGAAAGGCCTAATATACCTCCTTCACGCTTAAATAACGGAAGTTCTTCACGCTTATATAGCTTAATTACCTTACAGAACCAGTGAAGCCTAGCCAAAGCTTAACGTTACGGCATAATTCCGCATAAGAACTACCCAAATAGTTATTATACCAAGTGCAAAATAAGCTTGAGAAAGCTCTATGGATATGACCATACAAAGGTTTCATACGGTATTCTCCGACGAACGAAGCTCTCAGAGCATTGTACACTTCACACTGAGTTCCTCCGTCTTAGTCAAAATGATTGACACTCCAAGCCATGTGCTGCACTCACAAAAAACTGCCAGTGATATACTGGAGGAAGGTGGGGATGACGTCAAGTCCGCATGGCCCTTATGGGCTGGGCTACACACGTGCTACAATGGCAATTACAATTGGAAGCAATGCTGTAAGGCGGAGCGAATCCAGAAAGATTGCCTAAGTTCGGATTGTTCTCTGCAACTCGAGAACATGAAGTTGGAATCGCTAGTAATCGCGGATCAGCATGCCGCGGTGAATAAGTACTCGGGCCCTGTACAAACTGCCCCCATGTAAAATGGTATCTACATAAGGTTCGAGAGGTATTTAAACACTTCCAACCTCCGAAATCTCAGCAGTTTTACTGGTTGAGGCGACATCCTTCACGCTCTTTCTTTCTTATGTCCAGTTGAAACATATGCGATTTGAATAAATTAAAAAACGCCGCGTCAGTATTAAGCCATCTTTTCCTATCTACTAAATCTAAAAGTATATACGTAATGCAGGACACCAGCGCAACCTGTAAAGTGAACAAAGAATAACAATTTCACACCTTTTACATGAATCATCAGAATTGCCCTTACGGGTCTCGTCCCCCTACGGACCTCGTGAAAAGGGTTGGAGTTCTGTAAGAAATATTCTAAATTCGCTTTTATTGAAGCGGAATTACTACACAAGTCTTTATCTCTACAAGACTAACGTCTTTGTACCAAATTTGGGTCTAATGATATTTTGAATGCCTGACTTACTTATGAATTCAATAATTTTATGGCAATCTTCAGGGGTTTTACCGTAAATAAAAAAGTAGATGTTTCTTCACCCTTTCTATAAAGAACTTTTAGTGTATTCAATGGAAAAATTTTTTGTACGCAAACCCAACTTCTTTTTAATATTTAAATATCTTTTATATATGATAACTCATCTTTATATATGATTATTCATCAAACTTTGTCTCCTTATCACATTGTCTAACGTATCTCTATAAACTTGTACCCAATCTTCCTTGGGGATCAACTCCTTAAACACATAACAATTGGGTGTCGGGTAAAGTTGACATAACCTTTTCATCAAAAACTAAAGCCAAACCTTTTAAATCAGGATCAAACGTTCTAAAAACGTTTACTATTTAAAAACTCTTTAATAATTAAAAATAGAAAGTTGTATTCGATTGTTTCACGACTTTTCTTTTTAAGAAAGTTTGTATCCATTTTACTCAAAACCTCCCCCAACAAAATTGATCTTCAACCGCCGTAAGCGCTCGATTTTTAAACTACTATTAAAGCTATAAACATATTTATCAAAATCTTCAAGCGATTTTATATTATGAATCTTGAACGGGTATGTTTTATTAACAGATCTATTGATAAAAGTTTTCATATTGAAGACATTCTCCCAGGGTTTACTCAGCAAATAATCTACACCATTTAAACTATTTTCTGTCGATTTAATCTTATCAATTTGACGCTTAAAATCGTACTGAGTTAAATGTACTTATACAACTCGATATTCCCGAAAGGAAACTCTTTGTAGACAGAAATGAAACTTGTCAAAATTTTTGTTACATTTAAAGTTTTACAACTTGAACACATTACCTTACTTTGAAAGCAATCAAATAATTTACTTATAGGTCTCGGCAGCTTTCTGCAGACCCGCCATGGCTTATATTTGACCTTTAGACAAGTGCAATTGTCCTTTTCCAGGAAGATAACTTAGAAGTACTACCTTTCTCTTCTAAGTAACTAGATTGAACCTCTCCCTGGGGGAGAGAGCTAAAGCCCTCTCCCTTTGGTCGAGTGTCTCGTCGACCCTCAAAATAGAAAACAGACTTTATAAAGATTTATTAAAGGCCCCTGGACAACAGTAAAAAGCTCATCCAAAGATAACGTCGAAATAAATCCGTCGACCGTAGCCGACACGACTAAACCCCTATGAATTGAAATCCCGTAAAAAATGGAACCTAAAACTCCTCTACCCGGTAACTAAACTAGCGATGTAAGGGTTTGTAAGTGGACCTCCTTCCCCTAACACGTGACCCTCGACCTGGTATCGAAATAACCCTTTACACGTCCATAAAGTGAAATTAAAACAAGTTTCTAGAGAGCGTTGCCTAGTGTTCCTTTACTATAGGTATTACGTTTTCAAGGGATTTCATTCACGAATTGTCCTAAAGGTTTCAATTCCGACGGCCCTCCGGGCCTTCGATTAGTTTTAAATCAGCTCCCATCCACAAAGCAAGAGATATCTTAAACCCTATACATTGAGTTTAACCGCTTAAAGTCAATATAAGACCATTACGCGTTTTAACTGGAAGACAAGGATATTTCACGGAGTCCGGGAAGTGAAACTCAACATCCCCGAACCCAAAAACATCCGCAGGTTTGAAATCATTCAAATCCTTTGTTACGTATGCTCCACCCAATTCTAACCACGGTAACATCTTCATCCCTATAGAATAAGCCCCAGTCAGCTCTAAATCATGAAACTGCTTCTCAATCAAACCGACCACAAAGTACTTCACCCCGACCACCCATAAAACTATTATGAGCGAAACTACTATATCTTTCAAAGTGACTACTACTACTACAAAAAAACAACTTTCTTATACTCAATCCTTCACATTTCAGAAAGGATTCAAAACATCTATAGCAGATATCCTTCCAACTGTTAATAAAATTGTCCTCTCCCCGTGAGTCAAATTCTGGATACTAAGCCAATAGGACAACGCAATAAAAGAATCTATCATAGCATAGTTAGAAAATTTCGTAGGGGTTTCATTAATCAAAATCTCCATAGTCTTTATATTCTCACCAATATCCCTCTTTTCAAGTCCTACAAATTGACCTAAAGAAGCTAAGTCTTTATAACCCGCAGGTGCTAACAACGCGGTGTCTAGTAAACGAATTTCGAGATCCATCATTCCCCCCCTTTCAACTAAATATGAACCTCCGTAGGACCTCTCATTGTAACGAATGAACCTGGAAACGAATCGACTCCTTTCTTTATCTTATGAAAATCTCGAAATGTTTGCATTTCGGCTAGAGTGAAATGAGATATTAAATAAAAGCGGTATATTGGCCAGTCTGGCCCAGGAGGTTGAACTCCTGTCAGACTTTTTCAAATACTTGAAATACAACCTATTAGAAAAGTCAAATGAATCCGATCACCTTTCTTCAGGAAAAATAAGATGATTTGAATTCACTCCCAGATCAATGCTCACTATCAATAGTTGGTAAGACAATCCCTTATTACCGGACATAAAAGGAAAACTCCGGTTCCTCTCTTTGAACCTCTTTCTATCTTTAGCATTGAATTCCTGGAAACATTATTCTCCCTGGGTGTGTCTTTTTGACACACCTACAAAAGACTTATCGTCCTTGTAAGGTTTACTATTGAAATCATTTCGAACATATTCTGAATCGAGACCCACGAAAACATCTAATGAATATATTTTTAATCGGTCTATCGCTACACCAATCAGCTTCGTTATTCTTCCAAGGGACTTTACTGTAATCTGTTAGCCTATCACAGGCCTCAAATTGACTACTAAAATCTTTAACCTTATTAATACTATAACAATATGCCTTAGTTACAACCTCCTTAACTAAATCTTTAGAATTTCAGGGTTTTAGACTTAAAAATTTAATACATGAATTTCCGTTTATAAACCGGATTATAATCCGAAAGCTTTTATTTCTCAATATATTTATCAAACCCTGTGGAGTTAAAGCTCAGCAGCCTGCGAATCCTTAAAATTATTTGCAAGTGTACACAGATGATTTCTTCATGTGAGCTATGCCGTATCCTGTTCGCATTTCCAGTGAGCCGTTGGCTGTAAGCTGCAAGCATACAGCTAGCCGCGAGCGCATAACCTCCTCGCGCGCCGCGGGAAACAAAAGCCCCAATAATAAACATAGGCTATAGGAAGGCCCCGCGTTAAGGACAGGGAAGGCACCTCCTTCGGTGCCTTTACAACTCGGATGTAGTAAATCAATTATTTCATGAAATAATAATATACAAAAGCATATATAGATAAAGCACAGCTTAATAGAAGATACGTATATAATAAAAACCCCATGGAGTGTCACTACTAATAAATAAATTTAGTAGTGACTTTTCATTATTTATAAGAAATAAACGCGTTGGAATTTTGAATGGGGGGATTATAGTCTTCGTGCGCGTAAATCTACAACCCATTTCCGGCCGTATCAGCCAGCGTGTGCGGAAAAGCCATTTCAGGTCTATTACAGAGGACCCTTCTTTCGTAAAACCAAAGAAGTCTCCAAAGGACCCTTCGGATCAAACAAAAAAGGATTTTTTTACTATTATTTTTTACTTTTTTGTCATAACGCATTATTTTACCATCCATCTCGGATCGTCAAGCTGAGAATTCATCTGGGTTTCGTCCGCAGCATCTAGTCTCACCTCAGTGACCCTGGGATTCTCTGAGCTGTACAAGGCTACGGTAGGAGCCGAGGCCCCCAGGGGGGACTTTTTTTGTCTGACAGGGAAAAAAACTTAAAAAAAAAGGGCCCCAGGGGGACTGTTAGATAAAAAAAGAAAAAAAACTGACAGGCAAAAATTTACAAGGCAAAAAAAATATGAATTTTTCGTTCCTTTTAATCAAGAAGGTCTAGATCTATTTTATAAGGAAATTGTATTTGTTGAGGTTCATATAATACCACAGCTTTTAGTGTTTTATAATTGACTTCTAAATGATTAGGTTTCATTCTCCTTATTCGGTTAGTTTGGAAATTTTGTCTTATGTTTGATTTGAAAAAATCTAAAGAATTTTCTTGAATAGATATAAGATCACCGTTGGATACTTGAAAACCAGGAATATTGACCTTTTTATAATTGACACAAATATTTTTATGACTTATTAGTTGCCTTGCTTGATACATAGTTGAACAAAAATTAAGACGAACCAGAATAACGTCCAATCTTTTTTCTATATTGAATAGCAAACTGTTTTTTTTATCTATATAAGTGTGCGTTTTAGCCCTTTGCATCTTTTTTATGGGTAAATTTCCATAAAAAAGGGACAACTTTTTTATAGTTTGTAATTGTATGGAAAAGTCAGATTGTTTTTTATTTTTTTTTTGTTTTTGAAGCTCCGAAATAAGTAATTTTTGTTTTAGAGTAAGTTTTTTGGTCTGCCAAACATTTTCTAAAATTTGGCGACAAACTTTAAATCTTGATGCAAACATATGAAGTTTCATTTGTTTTTTTTAGCCATTGCGGATAACGGGAATCGAACCCATATCCTCTGCTTGGAAGGCAGATAATTTCCCTTTAATCTATATCCGCATTGAAAAAAATATAGAATTTGACCGTCATGAATTATCGCCGATGATTCATGATCAACACCTGCTTGATTCGCAAAATAAGGGTATTTTAGGGGTGGTTATTGCGAAGCTCGTTGAACACGGTGAATAGAGACTGGAAGCTAGCTAAACGAGTAGCACATCGTATACTGTATGGGCTTACAAAGAAAAAAATATTTTTATGTCCTGCGGCATGCTTCTATGGCCTGTAGGGCGAAGCTTGAATGAAAAAAAGCAAATCCGCAAAGTAAGCAAAGCACAGAGCATACAGCTGTTATGCGAGAGGCTAAAGCACAAGTCTAGCTACTGAGAGAAAGTGGAGCTATTTTAACTGACTACCTTATTCTCGCCAGAGAGTCCTTCGATCTGCTACACCCCTATGCTAATAGAGCTAATAAAGCTCCGGGCTGCTGGCGCGTCTACGCTGTTTCTTTTTGAGTAGAGGGCGCACAAAATATATAGATTTTATCCTCTGCCGCTGACAGCAGCTCTTGTATATTTTGAACAGTAATATTTAGTAAGTTACTTACGCGAAGCCCCGTGGAGTACGGAATAGCCAAGGCTACTCTGACTGTAGCTTGAACGTAAGAGTTCCCGCCAAGCCCTCTCCCTCTGGTGCTCGTGTGCGGAAATCGTCAAGCCATTTGTAGCCTTCGGGCCTTCGGGGCCACTCGGGTCGCTTACTCCGTGCTTTGGGCCCTTCGGGTTCGGGTCGAGCCTTACAAGCCTAGCCAAAGAAAACAAAAATTTTTGTTTATTCTCTGAACTTTCATTTACATAGTAATTGAATATTAGGTTTATTATTGTTTGCTTCAAGTTTAAGAGCTGATTACGAAAAGGATGGATGTCTGAGCGGTTGAAAGAGTCGGTCTTGAAAACCGAAGTATTGATAATACCGGGGGTTCGAATCCCTCTCCATCCGTGAGTATGTTAATGAGTTAACTGCATTCTCTTCAATGCGTTTTCCCGAACCCTGGGGCTCTTCGGGCACTCGACCTATAAGGAGAGGGTCGAGCCGCCTCTGGTGTTCGTGCGCGGAAATCGTCAAGCCATTTCTGGCCTTCGGCCCTTCGGACCCTTTGGGCCCGAAGGATACTGCTTTGGCTTCCCGAAAAAAGGGCGCAGAAACTTTCCAGTATCTGCCCGCAGGCACGTAATGCGAAGAAAAAAGGGCCCCGGACTTTTTTGTCTGACTGACAAAGCCCCGGACTTTGTTATGTCGGACACCACAAAACAAAATACTGTCCGACAAGGGGGCCGCGACTGTCTGACAGGGCCCCTGGGGAAACTGTCAGACAGGCCCCTGGGGGCCCTGTCAGACAAAAAAAGGCAAAAAACCGATGCTTAAAAAAAAAACTGATTTACTTAAAATAGTTTTTTTTCCCTGCGGTACAAAAACTAATTGAACCAATTCCAACTTGTACGGATAGAGGGACTCGAACCCCCACGAACATTATGGTCACCAGAACCTAAACCTGGCATGTCTACCAATTCCATCATATCCGCCAACCCTTGAAGTTATGCAATCACTAGGCCTTGGATAAATAAAAAATCTAGAAAAAAAGGAAAGCGAAGTTTAAAAAAATATTTTAGGCACGTAGTGCTCGACCCGATAAGGGAGAGGGGTAGAAAAATATATATTTTTTCCGCTACGCGCCTTCTTTCTCAGCCATTTATAGAAGCGAATGTCAAACAAAAAAAGATTTTGTAGAGTGCCTCTCCGAACCCAGAAACCAGTATCTGCGCGCAGGGCCCCAAAGGGGACTTTTTTTGTCTGACAAAAAAGGGCCTGCGGCCGGAGCCTATAATTCCTTTTTTAAGCGAACGCTGTTTTTGGAGATGGGTGCCCCCCTCAGCCATCCACGAAGGGTTAGCTGCGCCCTAACGTTCAGCTAATGCAAGTTGAGTCACGAAGTGACCATCGTAAAAAAATATTTATAATGCCATTACAAAGTAATTGCATGCTTTGCTCAAGCCAGTTATGCTCGTATGGCTAAACAAGGATGGGTAGAAGAGAATACATTTTTTATTATCTGAGCCGGGAAACACGCAAGCTTGTTCCGGGTCCACAAATTTTTTAATTTTTTTATATATATATATATCAATTTTGAAACACCTGAGCCTGTTAGGCTTAGCGTAATGGCTCGTAATATATGATCCCCCGAAGACACTAAGTTCTATTTGGACGCGTATACGAACTGCCAGAGTTACTAAATCCAAAGCTTGGGTATAGCAGGACTTGAACCTGCGACCTTTAAGTTAAAAGCCTATTGCTCTACCAACTGAGCTATACACCCGGAGATTCTTGATTATGACAATTTCAATTCTTTAATTGGACAACAAATTCATGAATAAATAACTCTGACCTAAAATGCGAGCCATGAACAGAGCGTATAGCAATTTATTCACGGCGTAGCGAAAAATAAAACAATATATCTATTGTTTTATTTTCGCATTTTGGAACTGTAAAACAAATAAACTAGGATAAGCAAGAGAACAAAGTGGAGAGAGCCACCACCAGGGTCACAGCTACCTTTTGCCCACTTTACCAATCAAAGTGGTCAATTTGCGCTTAGAACCGGGTCCGAACAAAGGGCCGAAGACCAGAAATGGCTTGACGATTTCCGCGCACTTCGCCGGCTGAGAAAGAAGAGTTCTCTGTAATCGAGTTTTTTCTCAGCCATTTCGGCTCGTGTCCTATCAGTTTTTTTATTTGTTTATAAGTTTTCAAGAGAATGAAAAAAAATATATATATATTTTTTTTTAGTGCTGTGTGGACAATGACTATACGACGCAGGCCCTCTGCCTCTTGGTCGCAGCGCTATGGACTTTTCTCGGTTTCCGCCGTCTCCCTACGGTCTTCATTCGCTTTTCCTCAAAACAATATTGTAGCAAAGTTCGGAATGACCTTCAACACACCCAGCTGCCAAGCCGCGGGGGGGTTGTTCGTAAGGGATCTACTACTATGTAAATCCAGCGCGAAACGTTATACGCATCCTTATAACGTCTTTCAGCCTAACGTTCATTACTTCGGTCTTATGGAATATAGGCTTAGTAGGACTCGAACCTACAATATCACCGTTATGAGCGGTGCGTTTGAACCAATTAAACTATAAGCCCTGGATTCGCTATGCTCACTGACATAGCGAATAAAGCCCACCTGCGGCCTTCGTGAGCTATGTGAAGCAGAGAATCAAACGAAAAAGAGGCCCGCTCCAATCGTAAAGCGCTATCCCTCTGGTCGAGTGCTACGCACCTCTCCCTCAGGTCTTCGCACTACGATGCCTCCTTTCGTCAAGGAGTGCGCGGAAATCGTCAAGCCATTTCCGGCCGAAGGCCGGAAATGGCTTGACGATTTTCCTTATTTGGCTTTACGAAAGAAGGGGTTTTACAAGCCAAATAAGTATCCTTTGGACCCTGGATAAGTCACAAAAAAAAATTACGTTTTCTGCTCTTTGACCTCTCCCCGTTAGGGTAGAGAGACAAAGCTCTTTACCCAAGAACAATCTTTTTTGAATTCCTTCGGGGCTCTACTGTCTAAGCAGATGCAAAGGTAAAATACCCCCTTGTTTTTTTTTTGTTAGCTCTTTTATGCGTGTGCGGCGAGGGAAGGGCTCAAACGTACGAAACGTTCGAGCCCTGAGGTGCTCGTTTTAGGAAATAAAAAATAAAAAAATCAATATTTGCAGCACATTAAAAGACGAATAATATTAAAAATCCCATCATTAAGGCAAACAAAGCAATAGCTTCAGTTAAAGCAAAACCTAAAATGGCATAACCAAATAATTGCTTAGCCAATGATGGATTTCGCGCAACAGAATTAATCAAAGAATACCGATAGGGTTCTTCCCCCCGGTCAGAACCACACGTGCAAGTTTCCCTGCATGTGGCTCGTCCATGGCAATTTCTTCAGCTTTTGTGGCTTGGCCGTATAAGCGCTACTAGCCCTCCTTACACCGGGACGCGCGACTACTGTGCAATTCCCCCCTCCCCTGCACCTTGTAACTAAGTCATTGTAGGCATAGCGTGATCCGCTTTCTCGATTTGGCTATGGTTTCCCTAGCAAGAGCGCCGAGACCGGGATATATTGAAAATATCTCAAGTGATACAGTTAAAGCTGCAAAAAAAATTTTGAACTAGTCTAAATGGCTGAGAAAGAAGGGTCCGCAGGCTAGAAATGGCTTGACGATTTCCACGCACGAGTGCTAGAGGGAGAAGAGGGGAGAGGCGCGAAGACCAAAGAGAGAAGGTCGGCCAAAGCGAGACAGTCGACCAAAGGAAGAGAGCCTAAACATCTTTTTTTTGCCGGAGGCGCGGGATAGAGCCTTTTGTTGTGAGTAGTCTGTCCGCTCTATCCACGGCACTCCATCACAGGGTTCCTCGAATATAGTCACCTGACTCCAGAATATGCTTCCTCGAGTATAGTAAGCTGATTGAACCTAGTAGCGTGGAACTTTCCTGTAGTTTTTAGAGAGGTGGGGTAGTATAGTGACGCTACCTCCTTGCCTTTTTCTGTGATCCGCAGGTTTGGACCAAACTTTAGTAAAGCAGCTTTGGCTGACCGTAGCCCGTGTTTTCTGGCCAAGGTTAGCGCGCAGGACTTTTTATAGATGGACACAACTTTCCACAGGGAAGAGCGCTTGTTCACAAATGAATAGTAGTTAACAATGCCGCGTATCACCGATGAGAAGTGGGTAAGAATGTGTTTGTCCCCTGAGGAAAGCAATCGTGGATTGGAGGTTGCTCGAGCTAAGCCCTTGGCGTTTTTTTTCGCGTATCCAAGTTCCAAGGCTTTAGTTATTAAGTCCTTTATGGGAGCTATTAGTTGTGGACGAGATCGGAGTCTTATTTGTTTGACATCGGAGACCTTGTCAGTGCTTAAGATTTCCACACTTCCGGTGCCGTAATATATTACTAATGCGCCTAAGTATTTGGCCATCTCGGACTTTGCGTGTAAGATTTTACTTTTCTGTTCGTTTATGTCCAACTTCAGTTCTTCCTGCAGGAAGTTTTGCACAGCTTTTCTCATATCTAGGGCATCTTGTTTGCTGCCTATAACACCTAAAATTATGTTATCCGCGTACCGGAGGTACTTAAGTCTTTTTAATCCTTCTTTCTCAGCCATTTCTAGAAGCGTCCTTCGGCCCAAAGGGCACGAAAGTTTAGGGTTTCGAAAAAAAAACAAATTTTCAAAAAAATATTTTTTTTTTACTAAAATATATTTTTTTTGTTGTTCGCGGTTTATCCACTTTAGGTGTTTGATGTTTTTGATGGCCTGCTCTAATTCTGTATAATACTTGAAGAAGGCTTTGTCCTTTGAATGGATATTAAGCCTTTTCTTATATTCCGCCGACGCGGGGCGCATATTCCCTACATTGTATTTGGGTATGAGTATGTCTTCGACATAACAATCCAACTTATGTAGGAAGATATTGGCACAAAGCGGGGAGATTATAGAGCCCTGCGGAACGCCCTCTGTGTTGTATTGCGTTCGATCTGTAAGGTTATATACATCTATGTATCCTGCGTTAAGTAGCTTTCGCATAAGATCCTGTAGTGCTTTAGATCGCAGTACTGATTCCATTTCCTTAATAAGCAAGTCATGATGAATCTTGTCAAAGTCTTTCTTAATATCAATTTGTACAAGCCAAGTCAGTGCCGTCCACGAGTAACGGAGGTCTCGGAGGGCTTTATGACAGCTTCTCCCAGGGCGGAACCCGTGGCTTGAGTCTCTAAAAAGCGACTCAAAGTGCGGTTCCACCAGTTCTTTTAAAGTGGATTGCACAACTTTGTCAACCGTCGAAGCAATAGAAAGGGGCCTACTACCGCCATCTGGTTTAGTAATAATTATCCGTTTGGCCGGTTTTGGGGCATATGCCTGCCTTCTCAACTCTTTGGATAGTTTTTCAAGGGCCTTGTCGGTCATGTCCGCTTTAGTTCTACCGTCGATTCCCGGGGCTACATTTCCTTTTAGCCTTTTGTAGCCAGCCCTAAGGTTGTCTATATTGTAAATGTCTTCATAGAAGACGCGACCGAGCGCGGGAGGCGTCACCGGTCTAGACTCACCTTTATTGGCCTTGGTTTTAATAGTTGCTTTCGCTGATTCTGCTACACTGCAAAAAAAAAATATTTCTGCTTTTCTCAGTCTTCCATTTTCTGCCCTGTGCTGTTGGTCGACCCTCTCCTTTTGTCTTCGCACTACGTGCCTGCGGGCTCTTTTACAAAAAAAAGGTTGTTCCGCCCGTGATGGCACATTACCATCTACAGTCCTTCCCTCAGAGTCTTTCACATTACGGGCATCGTCGTATACGCGACTTGGTTTGCCCAGTGTATCCCTCGGAGTACTTATGACTGATCTGTCACCCATTACATTTTTGGATATACCTCGGTCCCCCGGGGTTTGGCACCTAGGCGCTAACCTTTTCGGGGTCCATTGGGGTGATCCCTCGTTTTCACGTTTGGTTGTTTGCTCGTCGTTTAGGTTAGTGAGCGACTTTTCCTGCTTCCTGCAGTTTCCCCCGTAGGGTTGTTTGCACAAAGGGTTTAGTTGGTCCTTAGTGCCTTCCGGGCCTCCTTCGTTGGAGGGAGTAACGCTTGACTCTGAAGCACTCGTGAACACCGTGCGACGAAACTCAGCCGAAACCCATGCTATGGTTCCCTGCGGTCTGTTCCCGCTACAGGTTAGGGCTAAGGCCGTGCGATAATCTGTTAACCTTCGCTGATCCAAACGCGCTCTGCCGAGGCGCACACTAAAAACGTTTCCAATACCTACAGCAGCTCCCGCTAAAGCAATGGTAGCTGCTCCTGCTCCAATTAATTTTGCACCTTCTAGCATAACCGTTTACTTTTGTTTTTGTCAAAACAATGACCATTCATGGCTGATCACGAAAAATGCAGCCAAACTAAAAACAACCCAATATACTAAAATAAACCCGAACCCTTATGGCTCAAAGGGGGGGGGGAAGAGACATAATATGTATAATACCATACATATAGAAACGAGAACCTTTGGCCCCCCGGACCATGCTTGAGGCACGAAATACTCAAGATTTCTGTAGATTAGGAAAAACATGGGTGGAGATAATGAATTATTTTATACCAAATAGTCTTTGGTAGGCTTTACGCGCTTCATTTGTAGCTTAGCACCAAGGCTCGTAATAAACGGACCTTACTGGCTAGCATATCCTTCAATTTAGAAATAGAAACAGAAATAGAAAGGCACTCCGTTGTCATACGGACTTTCTAAAAAATTCCGAAGCTCCCAAAGCAAAGTAAAATTCCACTTTTTTCTGTAGACCTGACGGACCAGAGTGCCCGCATGCTTTTTTAATTTTAAAAGACATGCCGTGACTGGAGACCTAATCCATTCAGGAGCTAGAAATACAACCTCGCCGTCGGTCAACTCTTTGGCTTTTTATTCCAAATCACAATAATAAATGACGTGACCGAAAAGATAACCAAGAAGTAAGCCCGAGAGAACCATCGGTCTTGCTATACTTATATGGAACCATAGAAGAAGTGATACATACCATGAGTTGGGCTATTTGACTGGCTATATCTCGGAAATCCTTAGTATTCGCAAGAGAAAGCCAAAGGTATCGCGTACTTTTCCGTGATGTTGTGAAAATCGATGTTTCCGCGTAGAATAAGCGGTGGTGGGGCGAAGACTACGGCCTAAAGGGTTCGGGTCGAGCACTACGTGCCTTCAATATACAAGCCCTCTCCCGTTGGTCTTCGTCCCCCTCGGGGCTTCTCCCGCTACCCGCGCACTCCGTGCCTATGGGTCCGAAGGAGACTTTCTTTGGCTTTACGAAAGAAGGACCTGAAGGGCGCGAGACTATAGGGAGAGCTTTCTTTTTATTTTTTACGTAATATTCAAACATTTTTCTTGAACATATATTTTTCTTGAACATATATTGCATTTGGTAATGTTCGATATAATAAAAACTATGGAATCCCCGGGATTCCGAATCGACAACAGCTTCAAGAAAACGAAGTAGGTAGCAATGACCCTCATATATAAAAGTGAGCTCCTTCCACAAGGTTAAACTAAGTAAAAGGGGATAGATGGCTATCAAATACCAATCGGTAGTTGAATATGTTGCTGTATTCTCCACATTCTCGAGGTGATATTCAAAAATGATGTCATAAAAACAGTCTGTTGGTAAAATTGAGTCATATTAATGGTTGTGACAAAGTGTTTTTGGCTTACGCCAATCTTGTTGTTTTTCAGATTTTTTTTGATTTTGGTTCAAAAAGTATAAGAAATGGCTAAGTAACATAAGGGTAATGTATTGGATTGCAAATCCTAGAAAGATGGTTCGAATCCGTCCTTAGCCTACTTTACGATTCTATTGTTCCTGAAAATAACCTATTATCTAATAAGTACAAAGATCTTGACCACCCTTTAGACTTACCCACCATATGCAACGTAGACGGAGCGAACAACAACCAGCCAAGAACCAGCGGCAAAAAAATATATATATTTTTTTTAGTGAAAAATATCAAAATATAGGTAATAAAGTATATAAAGGAGTAAGCCCTGCCGTGACGGTTTAGACGGCGAATAGGGGGGGGGGGGGGTTGGCCTATAACCTATCCTCAACGGTTGGAACTAAAAGCAGTGTACCCGAAAGGGAAATAAAGAATAAGAACAGGAAATTTTATTATTATTTATCCGAACATAACAGATAAGGAACAGTCAATAAATACATAAAAGTAAGTCTTTCTTATGGATGGCGCGTCGGACGGCAGCCGGGAGGACTGAAAACAATGAGATAAAGCCTCTCTTTGTAAATCTTTCATTTTAATCCGGTGATTTAGAAGGAAATGATAAATTACATCATATAGAAAATATGTATATGATCAAATCATATACATATATGAATGATCCAAAAGAAGTAAGGATCAAGTCGATTGATAGACTATCAACATTATTATTATCCAGTAAAATGAATGATCCAAATAAGGTCATTATCTGAATGATAGAGAAATCAACACGAGGATGGGGTTAATTATGATGATCCTCGATCATCATAATTAACTTGATGATCAAGGATATTGAAAGGATATATCTGTATATATATATGAATCTGAATCCTCATGTTGATAATCATAATCACGATGATCATAATTGAATTATGCTCATCGTGATCATTATTCTTCTACAATTTTGATGATCATTATTATTTTAAATGATAAATACATCATTGAGAATAATAATGATATGCGCCTTATCCTTTTCTTTATCATTTTGATGATCATTATTAAGCTCAATTGTAGATGCAGAATTTCTAGGAATTATGATAAGAACCTGACTCTTTTTCTTTTCCTTCATGATTTTTGTGATGAGAAAAGCTTTCAAATTTATGTGAATTTTTGCTGGTACATTTGTGCGGTTCCCAGAGGTGGCGGAGGAAAAGGCTCAGGAAAATAGTTCACCTTTTGCGACACTAAGGTACACGAGAAATGGTACATTTTTGCGATAAATCGTTCACCCGGGAGGTCGTTGGCTTGTCCCTTTCCCATTTATTATTGCAAAAATGTACCATTTGATCGCGAAAATGTACGATTGATCCAAAAGTTATCGTTTGAATTTGGCACTTCTTTCCAAAAAGCAAACACCACAAAAAAGGACCAAGTACAATTTTAAAAAAACTCAGGACCCGGTCAATTTTTCCATTTCGTACTCGCCCACCTTATCCTTTATTAGTTATGTTCTGGGCCTAAGGCCCCAGTAGGCCCAAGCCTACGAATAAATACACGGGAGCCCTGAGTAATCCGGCTCCCATACTTCCTCTTGAACAGCCGGATACCTTAATCTTCCGGCCTCCTTACTTTGGGAATTAGATGTAACGTAGCAATGGAATTGAATGAACTCCCACGAATTTCCGGTCTTCCTGCCCCTCCCTAAGGTTCAGACAGCGGAATTCTTCAACTATAAAGCAGCTCCTGGCCAAATCTATCTTTTCTGTTCAGGTTGGTAAACTCGATCAAGGCCTCAGAGAGACGGGTCTCGGTTCCCCGGGATTTTCCTTTAAATACTGGGAAAGGGTTGGAAATCTCCTCTTTTATGACTGACCGAATCCGAGGCTGATCGCATACTTCGCTTTCCCGAACTTCCATGCCCTTCAATTACTGAAATAGCTCAGGAACCGGCGGGGGTGAATCCCTCTATCCATGTGGGTAGAAGAAGAACTACATTCCCGGGACATATGTAGAAGTCCACATGGCCCCGGACCCCAGTACCAGCAGAAGGCCTTGTACCCAGCGTATGAGCGTTAATGTCTGAGAAATGGCTTATTAAAGCCTATTTCTGGAAAGCGTTTTGTAAACAACCTCATCGGGAGCGAGGGAATGAAGTATCCAAGGTTGGCCGAACCGAAGGGGTTTTAGGGGTAGAGTTGAACCCCAAGGCCTTCGGGATTGATTACTTATACGGGGCTCGGTGTGTGGAGCACCATCAGATACCTCGGGCCATTCGGCCGTATTGAGAGGGGGCTGCTCCCCTGTTATCGAATGGAGGGTCGGGCAGCCGCCCCACCCGACCCTTATTGTGTTTAGAAGTGGATTCGAACCACTGACACAAGGATTTTCAGTCCTTTGCTCTAACCACCTGAGCTATCTAAACAAAAAGAAAAAGGAACTATGTACAATTCTAATTTGTTGCTTATTCAAAAATTACTGAGTACAAACGCATATCTGGGCCATCGGATACCAACTTCTGATTTTCAAGGATATTTATATGGATTTAGAAATGAAATGGCTATTATTGATTTAGAAAAAACACTTATTTGTTTACGAAGGGCTTGTAATTTGATTGGATCTATCATTAGTGCAAAAGGCCATTTATTATTGGTAAATACCAATCCGGAATATAATAAAATAATTCAACAAATGGCAAAAAAAACCAATCAAAGCTATATCAATCATAAATGGATTGGGGGTTTTTTGACCAATTGGAAACATATGAAAAAAGTAAAAAAACACTTTCAAAATTTCTATGCACATCCTAATTTGAAAGACGCTTTTACATCTTCGCCTTTCGATTCTTTTCCACGTTTTAAAAAGATGCAAAAATGTTTTGAAGGAATCATGACACACAATATCCCAGATTGTTTAGTAATAATAAATGCAAATCAAAATTCCATGGCTATACTTGAAGCTAATCAATTACAAATACCTATTGTAGCTTTGGTGGATTCTAATATTCCAAACAGATTACATAAATTAATAACTTATCCCGTTCCAGTGAATGATGATTCTATAAAGTTTGTATATTTATTTTGTAATTTGATTACCAAAACAGTCATTCTTTCAAAAAGATCGCAGAGGCCAAAGGTTAAAGTCAAAAGGCTTTGAAAGAATCAAACGCTGTGACTTTGTCCCGCTTGATTATCGAATCGAAAAAAACTTGTCTTTGCTGTGCCCCGGCCAGCATTTCAGCAGCCACGGGGAAGCCTGGCCAATCCCGTAGATTGGCAAAGACTCCGCCATGGGAGACGTCGCAGCCCTACGGGCCGAAGGTTCGGGTCGAGCATACGTGCCTCTCTCTTTGGTCGAGAGCTAAAACCCCAAAAATTACAATGTAAAAAAAATATATCTTTTTTTTCGTAGCTTTTCACTGCTTACTGTCTTCGCGACGACTATACCTGGCTACGCATCTTTACTGGCTGTTTAAACACTCCCCTTGGCGATGAAGCGGGTTAGAGAAGAAAACGAGACTCTGCATTTGGAAAACGCCAGACGTTCTCCACCTTTGGCCTCAACGCATTTTCTTGGCTTCCCCTGTATTTCTTTATTCTATTCGCAACATAAATCAACAAAAAAAAATATCTATTTGGATCTAAAAACGAAAAAAAAAGAACTTCTCCCGATGGTCTTCGCACTACGTGCCTTTAGAATATTTCTGACACTGTTTTATCAACATATTTTACTCAATTTATCTACACTAATAACGACTTTTTCTTTATTTTTGTTGTATATCGTAGTCACGCCCTTAATGATAGGCTTTTCTAAAGATTTCTTATGTCATTTCCATTTAGGTTTAATTTGGATTTGTTTGTTGTTTTCCTTTCTTCCTGAACGTTTTTTTCAAAATGATTTTGAAGATGGTACACTCGAATTGTATTATTTAAGCGGTTATTGTTTGCAAAAAATCCTACTTTCTAAATTGTATGGTCACTGGGTTCTTCAAATAAGTGGTGTTTTCTGTAGTTTTCCTGTGTTACAACTTCTGTACCAATTTGATCAATCCAAAATGAATTGGTTCACCATTATTCTAGGAAGCCAGATATTTACTCTTATGTGTGGTATTCATTCTTGTTTGGCTCTTGGAATCACATCCAATGGTTGGAACAGCTTGCAAAATCTAACAACCTTACCCACTTTATTGCCCTTAATCGTTTTTTGTACCTCTATTGAAACAGAATGGTTTCATGTTATTTTCTTAATGGGATATTTACTTTTGTTTTTATTTTTTTATCCTATTTTGGTCTCAATTACTTTACAAACTTTACTAGCAAAATGATTTAAAATTATTTTCACCAATTTTCCCTCTCCCTTTGGTCGACTGTCTCGCTTTGGTCGACCCTAAACATAAAAAGTAAAAGTGTGCACGCTGCCGTGAAAAAGACCTCGGCATATATGCCAAGGTCTTTTTCTTTTGATTAAGCGCCGGGAGGCCCTTTCAAAAGGCTAAAAGAGACAGAGGGTTGAAAGATAGTCTTTCAATTTGAAGGTGTTGTGCTGGTCAAGTCCGGTGGTGGTCAAAAAATTCGAGAGCTATCAAAATCTTATGTACCTTACCGTCAAATTGTTACAACAGTGTACTGAAGTACTTGACGGTCCGGAAGACAGTAAAATCTGCTTAGTCTGTATTTCTGCCCCGCGACAATGGAGGACTTGGTGGATTTGTCCAATAGTCCAGTAATCGTGTTTAGTCTTCACAACTATCTCCTTTGGCGTGGTCATGCACCTCAAGTAAGCAAATTTGCCGTTGATGAAGCTCACCGAAATGAAAGTCTTTGGACCATAGCTTGGGAGCGACTTTTTATGTTTTCCCAAGGGCCCAGTTGACTCGGGCGGCTCGTTCACTAGCAGAAGTTGTTTCCCCTATGGCGGATAGGTTTATGGTGACAACGGAAAAAGGTTGTGTTTCTGAAAAGCCTGTGAATATGTGGGCCACCGGCCCAGGGTATACTACGTTCGAGTACAAACTGTCTTTCGAATAAAAAAAGGTCCAACTCAACACCACCTCTTATCTTAGACGTGTGAATATCCAGGAAAAAATCCTTGTATAGTGTATGCAGGTACAGGTAAGAAGAACTAATTGTATTTTCTGTTATATTAAGGTGTTTCGGGGAATTAAAATGCACCAGAGGTGCCTTTACAATCATATTGCTTGAAATCATTGATTTCATTCAATAATCATATAATAAAATCTTATATGAAAAAGGCACTGGAAAAACCGATGTCCGTCGACGCGGTCGACTTAAAAAGTAGAGAAATCCCTCTCCCTTTGGTCGACTGTCTCGCTTTGGTCGACCCTTGAATAAAGTAAATAAAAAACAGCATTTTCTATTCCATAAAAAAATTATATTTTTTGAATCAAAAAAGCCTGGTCCGCGCAAGTTTGACTTTATTAAAAGTAAAAGACTTCTCTTTTTTTTCTTTTTGTAAAATAAGCTTTTTAGTAAGAGCGCAAAGGGCTTTACGAACTTTGGCTTGTAAAACAAAGGTCCAAGGGCTTAAACGGCTGGACTGGCGCGCAGCGAAGGTTTGAAAAACTTTAGCTTTCCCGCTTTGCGTTTTTGTTTGACAAAAGTTAGAAAATTACTATGTATGTCCCCTTATTACGTCCTTTTTTTTTTATGTGCTGCTCTTTTCGCTACGCGCAAATTCTCATTGGATTTTGTTGGTTTTTAACAGCGATGGCTATTTATTTAAGTATTTGGGTAGCACCATCCGATTTTCAACAAGGTGAAAATTATCGCATTATTTATGTGCATGTTCCTGCAGCTTGGATGAGTTTACTTATTTATATTGCAATGGCTATTAGCAGTGTGTTATTCTTATTAACAAAACATCCCCTTTTTCAGTTATTTTCCAAAACCGCTGCCAAAATAGGTGCTTTGTTTACGTTGTTTACCCTAGTCACCGGGGGTTTTTGGGGAAAACCTATGTGGGGTACCTTTTGGGTGTGGGATGCTCGTTTAACCTCTGTATTAATCTTGTTTTTTATTTACCTGGGTGCACTGCGTTTTCAAGAGTTTTCTGCGGATGTTGCTTCTATTTTTATATGTATAGGGCTAATCAATATACCAATAATTAAGTTTTCTGTCAACTGGTGGAATACATTGCATCAACCTTCAAGCATTAGCCAATTTGGGACTTCAATACATATTTCTATGCTCATTCCAATCTTTTTAATCTTTGCTAGCTTCTTCTTTTTAACTGGGATTTTTTTTATTTTGGAAACACGTCAAATAATTCTATCTTTTTATTTTCAGCGAAAAAGCCAATGACTTCCCCAGAGCCTTGTCAATTTTTTCCTTTTTTCGTCAGTTTTTTTTCCCTTTTTTGTCAGACAGTCCCCGGTCCCGTCTGACAGTGCCCCGCCCCGCGGGCCTTTTGTCATCAGGAGCCAAAAGCCTATAGGAAATAAAACGCGCGCAAGGCACGTAGTGCGGTAGCCTGAAGCCCTACGGGCCGCCTTACCCTATTGGTTCGAGAGTTAAGGGCCAGCAGGCCGTAGCAGCTCAAAGGTCAATTTCTTTTATTGAAAAACCTCGCCAAAGAATTCTTTTTATTCGTTATATGGACCCCGTCAATGCTGGCTGAAGTAGGCCTTAGGTATAAAAATCTATTTTTTTTATACCTAAGGTCTTGTATTGATGGGTAAATACTGCCCATGATGTATGACGTCAATCATGAAGAACACAAAGTTTCCATGATCCGTGAAAAAGCAAATGATAGAGCTGCTCGCCAATTCTTCTTGTTGATTCGCAGAAAAGGCAAGGCGCGTACGGCTGCGGCCCCCTATTCTATGGGGTTCATAGACGCTATTTTGTGAGAGTTTTAAGAGGCTAGCTTGCAACGTGTGTAATCTCCCGTTATTGAAATTGGGACTCATAATCGGCATGCCAAATGCCGTAACGAAAACGATCCCAGCTGTACGGCAAAAAAATATTTTTTTGTTGCCAATTATAAGCAAAGTTTAGAATGTTATGTCACCGGAATTGGGCCATTATTTTTTAGTCCTGAGTATCTTCGTTGCGTTAACTAACAAGCTGCGCCCTGTGGCTGTTTCACTTTATTTTTTTTTCTTTACTATGTCTTTCTTTGGTATTTTGTTTTGCTATATTTCTTCTGACTTTTCTAATTACAACGTATTTACCAACTCAAATGCTAATGCGCCTTTGTTTTATAAAATATCAGGAACATGGTCTAATCATGAAGGTAGTCTGTTATTATGGTGTTGGATCCTCAGTTTTTACGGATTCCTTTTTTGTTATCTGGCTCGACCCTGTAATGTATCAAAACAAGCAAAGGGCGCAGAAACCCAAAATATTTTTTTTTTTTTTTCGTCCGAAGGTCTCGACCAGCGGGAGAGGGCAGTTTCGCTTATAGATGAACAGCAAATTTATAAAGGCATTGCTTTATTTTTTTCTATTTTTTTATTAGCAAGTTCCAATCCTTTTGTTCGAATTTCATTTGTTTGTACTAAATCACTTGCGGAATTAAATCCTGTTTTACAAGATCCTATATTAGCTATACATCCTCCTTGCATTTATGCGGGATACGTCGCAAGTGCGATTGGCTTTTGCTTATGTCTATCCAAAATAATCAACAGGCCGCAAAAAAGTTTGATAAAAATATATATATTTTTTTTTCCTTTTTTGGTAAAGCCAAAGAAGGCCCGAAGGCCGGAAATGGCTGGTCCGCACACGAGAACCTCTCCCTATAGTCGAGTGCCCTTTGGGTCATTGGCCCATAGGGAGCAGGCTAAGAGTGTTGTTCGTAAAACAAATACTATGTATTTTCATTTTGCTTGGACCTGCAGCGCGAATACGGTAGTGTGGAAACAAATTCAAATTTGGATCTTGACATGTTGGGGTTTTTTAACGGTAGGCATATTGCTAGGAAGTTGGTGGGCTTATCATGAATTAGGCTGGGGCGGCTGGTGGTTTTGGGATCCCGTAGAAAATGCTTCTTTTATGCCTTGGGTATTAGCTACAGCTTGTATTCATTCAGTCATTTTACCTAAATTGAATGATTGGACCTTGTTTCTCAATATGGTTACTTTTTTATGTTGTATTTTAGGCACTTTTTTCGTGCGTTCTGGATTGCTAGCTTCCGTTCATAGTTTTGCTACAGATTCTACACGAGGAATCTTTTTATGGTGTTTTTTCCTTCTAATTACCAGCATATCTTTTCTTTTTTTTTTCAAAATGAAGCAGCAATCAAGTACCCAGCTAGTTGGTGCATTATCTGTTCCATCATCAAACCAAGATCCTACGGTCTCAAACCCTGTAACCCAGATCTTGTGGCATTCGCCGCGAAGCACTCTATTTGCGCACTCGTATCAATTCAATCGTTTAGCAAAGCTCATGGAGGGCACAGAAGGTCATGACAAAGTCATTGTATACAAAGCAAGTAGAAAGCCTAAATAAAGAAAGCTACCTTTTGCAAGTGACTTTAGCCCGATCAAGCGCTTTGCGCTGGATCGGGCCAGAAGGAGCTAACTGAATTTCAATGAAATACACTCCTCTCCCGCTGGTCGAGACCTTCGGACCTCAAAAAAATTTTTTTTTGTACGCATTCTTTAAAACGAGGAGCGAACACGAGAGAATAGACCGTATTCTCTGATCCGGAGAAGCAAAATAATCAAAACGAATAGAGCAGATGGTCCAACTACAGAATTTTTTCTTTTTTCTTATTTTTTTGGTTGTGCTTTGTGGCACAGCAGCACCCATACTATTTCAATGGTTGGTAAGTAGAGATGTTTCCACAGGTGCTCCTTTTTTTAATGGTACTATAATACCTATTTTTACATCTTTATTACTTGTTTTAGTTTATATACATTCCAGGGGGTTCATGGGCTCTCTGGACGAAGCAAAAAGGATAGTTTTTATAAGAGCAAGACCCGTTCTATTACCCAACATAATTGAGAAAAGCTCACCTAAAAAAATCCAATATATTTACTTTTTTCTGGATGAAAAAGCCTTGTCAATTTTTTCCTTTTTTCGTCAGTTTTTTTTTTCCTTTTTTGTCAGACAGTCCCCGGCCCTTTGTTTTGTCGGACAGTATTTTGCTTTTGTGGTGTCCCACAAAACAAAGTCCGGGACCCTGTCTGACAGTGCCCGGGCCCTGCGGGCCTTGTTGTTATTTTTTCATTTTATTATTATCAAATTCATGGGAGACTTTTCATATTTAGAATCTTTCTGTGGTGTGCTTTGTTTTTTCTTCTTTTGTACGTTCTTTTTATCATTTCATCATAGGCGCGATAGCTTAGCGAGGCACAAATTTTTTTTTTTTTTTTTTCACAAGCAGAGAAGACGCGAGCTTATTATATCGTCACTGAGAAGAAATAACTTGAATTGGAGTAGATGTTTTATTGTTCGCGCCTTACCGAGTAGACTGATGACTGTTGGTCACGACTTTCGAAAAGCTCCCGTTAATATGAAGATTTCACATGGAGGAGTTTGCATCTTTATTATGGGTGTAATTTTGTCTAACGCAAAAAAAATACAATTTACAGGGAAAACCCCTTTGGGTTCCGAACTACATATAGGGAAGGTTCGTAGCACTTTGCGAGGTATTGATCAATTACATGGACCCACTTTTCACTCCATTTGTGGTAATTTAATTATTTATAAACCGTCCCAAAAAACCCCATTCATGTTTGAGCATGATGGATCACGTCCTGCCCTGTTGCAATCCCGGCCTACCGAAGGTGCGAAGCTCTCGACCAACGGGAGAGGCTTTAGCTCTCGACCAACGGGAGAGGGAAACTTCTTTGGTCCGAAGGGCCGAAGGCCAGAAATGGCTTTAGGATTTCCGCACACTTCTTTGCCTTTACGAAAGAAGGGCTTTACAGTTCTCGAACATAATAGTTTTTCACATTGGTTGACTATGTTCCCAGAAAAAAGATTCTATTTTTCAAATCAAGAAAGGAGCACTACCAAAGTGGCTATACATACCAATCTCTTTACGGATCTATATGCTTTGATTGGAACTGGAAGTTTTGAAACAGGCTGGTATACGACAGTAATTAAGCTCCCTTTTATTTTCTGTATTTGGATAGGGTTCATTATGGCTTCGTTGGGAGGCTTGCTTAGTCTTTTCCGTAAGCTCACTTTTGACAGATTGGATTGGAATTAAAAATTCACAGATTGGATTGGAATTAAAAATTCATTGTAGGGGTTGGTTCTTTTTTTTTTTTAATACTTTAGCTATGTTAAAAAAAAAAAAAAATGTATCTGAATAAGGAAATCTACGAATAACCTGGTATTGCGAGAATGATTTTATTATGGATTTTGTCTTCCCTAAGACCCCGGTATATATATTTATCACATGTGTATAAGGAGCCTGCTCAGAAGAAAATTCTAGATACAGCGCATATTTCCATTTATGTGGGTTGCGCAAAGATGCTGTATTGTATATTATTCTATTCTTAGCACATAGGGACATAGGTCGTCGGTCGGTGCGAAATCATGCCCGTTTTTTTAGAACTCTGTGGATGGGTGGCTAAAGTTCGCTATAGAATTTTTATATCGATGAGGTGTCCAATCTTATATAAAGAGAGCAGCATTACATAGATTTATTACTCCCCTCTTACAACATAAAGCAGATGGCGGGTTATAGACTAGGTTATAAGCATTCTAAGGAGACCCGGGATACGATGAGAGACGCTAAGAAAGGACGCAAGCTCTTTTCGCAAGTGGTCGCAAAAAGCCGAAATAAACAAAATTGTCTTTCGTGGTCCGAGCGCCAGCCTGGCCTTATGCCGGGCCTTCAACCAAAGCAAAAATCAATATTTTTGCTTTCGTCAAACGTGGTTAGGGCCGCCTGGAGTAAAAGGATTCGAACCTTTGTTTCTCGGCATCAAAGGCCGATGCCTTACCACTTGGCTATACTCCAAAAAGGCCATAAATAAACCTTACACAAAAATTAAATCACTTCACGTAGCGCCATCGGTGCATTAGAAAAGGGTTGATCACTTTGCGCTCTGCATTTTCTTATTTTGGACTTCGTCCAAACATACCCTTTTTTGTCATACAAAAAAGTGACGGGCCCTAGCAAAAAAGGGGTTCAGTTACTAATTTATTTTATTATATGGAAAAGAACTATCAACTATAATCAATCATATGTATATACTAAAAGCAGCTAATTGAAGAGCTACATCAGTATTTCAACAACTTTTGTAGGCTTATGCTTTACCCATCTCATGGTTTATTTTTTTTTTTTGAGGGCGATCTTCTCCTTCCAGTAGTTGCTTACTACTTAGATGATCTTTCACCTGGGATCTATCCGCACTACGTACTTCAGTCTAGAAAACAGGCAAAGTTAGTTTGCTTGAAAAGCTTTCTACGCACTTAGAGTTCTCTCCAGTGATGGGCTTGCGGCCTTAAGCGAAGATGCTGCGTATAATGTTGAGTTATAATTCTTTGAAGCTCGATGGTGCTTTACAAAATTTTTGGGAGGTAGAAAACTACGAAAAAAGACGCTCACAGAAGTCCATCATGACTTCGATATCTATTTTGATCAATACAAAGAATAAGCTGCACCCGTAGGGGCTATTAGTCTGGTTAGATTTTCCTACCTTATTTCATAACTGAATGATTCATCTATATCGTAGATGAATGACCCGATAAAGTAAAGAGTCCACCCTAGACGGCCGTAGGGTTACCTCGCTCACCGATCTGCGCTACTGCTCTAGGAACCGTACGTCGCCCATCACACGGCTCTCTAACCTGACTTTCTTCAGAGCTTCTTCAAACGGGCACACCCCCCCGAGCGCCTATTACACGGTCCTTGGAAGATGGCCTGATAGACTCCGTCAAAGTGAAACTTGCCAAACGGTAACCAGTGAGTAAGTAATAGGCTCCTTCCCTACTGCTTGTTATCAAGTGCTTTCCTATTGCTAGGTCCTTTCGGTTAGGTGGGGGCCCTCTGACTTCTTACAGTAGAGGCATCCGCACTACGTGTGCTTCTTTGGCTTTACAAGGTCTCACCGTTGTTTCCTGTGCGGCTTGTCCAATCTAGTGGACGCCTTGTAAGCAGATGTCGTTCAGTTCCCTTTTTCCTAGTGATATAGGTAATCCACTACATCAGGTCTATCCCTACCCTTATCATGGAAGGGCCGGCCCGCCTCTTTGGCCTTGTTGCGCACCATCCTCAAAAGGCATATAGTGAACAGCGTACGTTCGCGCGCGCCGCAAAACGGAGGTTCAATGGTCCAAGGTTAGCCATTGGGTGTAGTGCCGGAACTCCGATTCGCCAGTACGGATCCTCATCTTCAAACACAGGAGCCGGCTCGCCCCCTGCTATTCGGTCATCCCTTTCAGGATGAGCGAAATCCCGGAGCTTTTTTCACATGCTAAGGTCTCCGTTGCCGAACCCGGATAAGTGAAATGCCTTAGTACATCGTGAACTTGTACTTTTCTCGCGCAGGACCGGGCGGCCTAGCGCTAAACCAGGCTCGTACCCCTCCGCGTACATAGTAATCCCCGCAGCTTATAATATGATTTCTGAATTGAGCGCGCTTCGCGTTATGACTCAACGTAGATTATTTCTTCGCCAATCAAGCAGCCATGCTGCTTGATCGCTTCGCCCCCTCTGTGCAGTTTCATTTCTTCGCAACTTAAGCACACGATATTCAAATGTTTTTTATTCTCTGTCGTCAACCATCTACGATGGTTGATCAAATTGTTATCGGCTGTCGAATGCCACCTTATTTTCATATTTAGGCTATTTATTACAAATAAGGATGATTGGAACGTTTTTCTCAAAGAGAACAAAACTGACCTATACTTTTGATTCAGGCTTGTACCTCTGCCCATCCAATATCACATTTATAAGGTAAGCACCTCTTGTCCACTTAGTTCATCAGTGACCCAAAGGCCATACCTGTTGTGCGCGTTGTAATAGTCGTTTCGAAAAAAGAAAAAGGAAAATGGCCTTATGCAACGAAAATTTCTACGAAAAAAAGCCCTCTCCCTAAGGTCGAGTGCCCTTTGGCCCCAAGAGATCAAAAAACAATATCCATATATTCTTTTATTTCATTGTAGTGGCTTGACAAGTCGACAATGGCGACAAATCAAGAATATATTGTGTACCATTAAAGGTCAAACTTTATTTAAACCAAAAGAGAAAAAAAAAAATATTCTGCCAAACAATCAGGGCCATTGGATTGCACAGCTTGCTTCTAGCGCAGGTCCTACTTGTATCTTGTACTTGACTAAAGAAGCACCAAACAATACATGGTCACAATTGCTACCTTCAGCCTCCTACAGCCAAAATTTAGTTTTATTATACGGACAAGACAGATCCACTGTTTTCAATCATATGGATATAAAAAAAGCGACTACTTTAGAAACAACATCGGTATTTCAACAACTTTTTGGTTTTATGTTTTTACCCGGCGCATGTTTTTTGTTTTTGGTTGAACAAGCCAACGGACGAAAGTGATCCATTAACAAACATGATTGATTATTTTTAAGCGCAATGTCTAACGTCACAGCCATTTTACGCTCTATTCGTTATATGAAAGAGAGGTTAGAATCTAATAGGGCTACTTAGTCGACAGAGAATAACCAAGTAACGGGGGCCCCACTTTGACAATAAAGGCCGTAGGCTTGATTGGCAGAGCTTGGTCGCTTAGTTCATGGCAAAAAGCTTTCTGGGTATATAAAACACCAAGTTCTGTAAACCCAAAGAAGTCTCCGGACCCTTCTTTCTCAGCAATTTCGGCGAAGGAACTCGTAAAGCCGGCCAGAGAAGCCGTAAAGCCAAAGAAGCACTACGTGCCTGTAAAGGCAAAGAAGTCTCCTTTGGACCCTGAATTAGCTGGTGAACGTGCAATGCAACAGCCGGACGACACAGCACCTAAAACCTCCCGCATAGGTAGCGTTTAGTGAGGCAGGGCTCAAGTCCTAGCCTAGGATAGCAAGGGTCAAAAAAGTTTTTTGGTGGCTGAGACCATACATAGTTGTACAAGGTACTATCCGCGTCTGACCATGAACTGCTCCGGGGGTTTCAATTTATAAATTTTATATAAGTGGATTCACTACAGCAGAACTGGGGGGGCTGGCCACCACAGGGTTTCTCAGCGCCTTGTATCATTAATCTAGTCCCTATGGGAGCCTGGCGCTACGGGAACAAAAAAAAAGCTTTTTTTTGCTTTGCATGTTTTTAGCACTCCCTCGGCAGGGCCCAAGGGGACTTTGTTTTGTCGGACACCACAATATTAAAATACTGTCCGACAAAACAAAGGGCTAAAGCCTTTCGGGCCGAAAGTCGACCCGATCGCAGCCTCTAAGCTCTCTGCCTTTTTTTACAAGAAAGTGCAATCCTCCGCAATTTCACAAAAAACTTTAGAGTTATAGTCTACGAAAAAATAGATATTTTTTTGCGAAAATATCTCTTTTTTTTACATCAATATTAAAGCTAACGGATGAGGGCCGCAGGAAAAATAAAATATATATTTTATGACAAAATAAAAATATTTGAGTTTTTCGGCGAATAACGGGATTCGAACCCGTGTTTTCAGAGCCACAATCTGCTACTTTAACCCCTAAGTTATATCCGCCCTTATTTATCAATAAGATACTCGCTATCGGATTCGAACCGATATTCCATTAGAAACAGATTTTGAGTCTGCCGTGTTTGCCGTTCCACCAAGCGAGTCTTGGCTTTTATTAGGAATAGATTTAAAAT